CTTTTGATTTGGAAGACGGGCCTTGCGTTCGGTTCGAAAGGCATGGTTTTCAGTATGTCTCCAGATAGGGCCCCACTAGTTCGGCTAGCTAGTGAGCGGTTCTTTCGGGCGAGAAGCAGGCCGGGCCCTACGGGCAGGCATCTCCCGCAACGCAAGCTGCATTGTTCGCCACCACCCGATAAGCAAAAGATTCGAGAGTTCCAGGCTGAAAATACATGCATAGATAGTGGTCTAATGACAAGGGCCGACGACGGAAGCTCGGGACAGAGCCGTATGATGCGGAAGTCTCACGTACGGTTCCCTGAGAAGGGAGTGGCTACCTACTGGAGCTTCGACCAACCACCACCGGTCAATTCCGCTTTGGGGCCACCCCTTACTCTACCATTATTATAGGGGTATGGGGTTCGAGACAAAGAAAGATCAAGGCAGCATATCAGTTTTTCCTTTATACTTTACTTGGATCTGTTTTTATGCTATTAGCTATTCTCTTGATTCTTCTCCAAACAGGAACCACCGATTTACAAATATCATTAACCACAGAATTTAGTGAGCGGCGCCAAATCTTTCTATGGATTGCTTCTTTCGCCTCTTTCGCCGTCAAAGTGCCTATGGTACCAGTTCATATTTGGTTACCCGAAGCTCATGTAGAGGCACCTACGGCAGGATCCGTCATCTTGGCAGGAATTCCTTTAAAATTGGGAACCTACGGCTTTTTAAGATTTTCAATACCCATGTTTCCCGAAGCGACACTTTTTTCCACTCCTTTCATTTATACTCCAAGCGCGATTGCTATAATATATACTTCCTTGACCACTTCAAGACAGATCGATCTTAAGAAGATCATTGCTTACTCCTCAGTAGCCCATATGAATCTGGTGACTATTGGTATGTTTAGTCGGGCGGCGGCCGTTAGGTCACCTATTTTGAGTTATGGACACACAAGGCCAAAACATGTGTGCCGGGCGTGCGACCCATCAACCTACTAGCAATAGGGGAGAAAACATAGCATGTCGCAATAAAAGCTTGATTCGAGGCGTCAGCAAAAGACTGCCGTCTGTTCCAAAAACAAAAGCCCCTCCGCGCCCCGGGACGGGAGTGGAAGACGGCCCTACGCGCAGGCAACAGCAGCACCGGCTCCACGAAGTCAGAATCGAATCTTTCTGTTGGCTTTCCCAATTCATTCGTGAATAAGAATAATGAAAGGGCTAGAAGCGTCAGCTTCTAGCTGCTTCGCCTACTTCTTATTTGGATGGCTATGTTGGCGTGGCGAAAATGAACGAAAAGCGAGATGAACGTGCGATTTTCAAATCGATTGATAGAAGCCTGCTGATCTGATCAAAAGAGTAGGAAGAGAGGGAATCTATCAATAATAAGGGGAAATCCCCTATTTCTATCTAGACAACTATCTATTTCTTTTTATCAGAAAGAAATCGATATGTATCTGATGGAGTCTACATCGTACGTAGAGCGCCTAAGCGCTTTTTGGGCCAGCTCAGTTCTCTTATCCATCGGTCCAATGCACTGGGCTCATCTCATGGAGCCAAAATTTGTTGTTGTTCGCCGCTTCGACGCATTCCCTTCTCTCCCCGGCATCGTCCCACACAGAAAGAAAGAGCGCAGAGCCCCGGCCCGACCTGTAGGTCCGCTAACGTAAAGCGAGGAGTTGAGCCTGAACTGGCGAACCGAAGGTGCTTTCGGAACCATACTTCCTACAGCTAACACGTGTCCAGTCCAGCGGGAACGCGCAGCGCAAATGAACGTGAGCTGCTATACCGAATCCCCCGCTGGCCATCGGGGACCGAGTGGTAAGGCCATGATCTGCAGGGGAACGGATCACTCATTCTTCCATTGGGGACAGGTGCACGAACGACAACTCCAAACGTCACACATCCGCCGCCTACCTACCGTTTAGGTGGCACCAGCGAGATCCAGCTAAGGTAAGGCGACACGAAGTGTCGCGGCTGCTCCACACCGCCGCGGTCTCATGAACCGCTCCGTCGCCTTCCCGCGCGCGAAGCGAATGGGCCCTGTGCGTCAGTTTCGGGGCGGGGGGGGGCGAAGAGAGAGCAGAAGAATGATTCATTTGGATCGACGAGCCCCAAAACTCAGAATCAATGGAATGTCTATCTATCCATGAACATCTATTCTATCTCTCTATACATATAGAAGTCTTTTATGGCATGATATGATCGCCTAGCCCTAGCCGCATATCAGCTGCGCCCCATATGCGGGATTTCTCTTGGATCAGATCTTTCCCTTTTTTCGGAAGCTTTTTTGGACCTAGCGAAAGGGACTCCAAGCCTTCTCGCAAGCAAGCGCGAGAGAAGTAAGCAAAGTCAAAGCTTTGCCAGAAGCAAGACGAGGAAGCGGAGCTCTCGTACTCGTATAAGCGCTAGCTTCCCCCGACCGACTAAAAGAGTCGCGACCTATTTTGATTCAAAAGAAAAGCGAAGGCGCCCCGGGTGGCAAACGGCTTTCTATCATAGTTGCAAGGCTTCCAAACCGTCAACTACTTAAGTACCAAAGGCTGCTTTCGCTTGCTTTCATAAGTGGGCTGTTCACTACAAGCTATCAGCGCTGTTTTAGAGGTAATAAGATAAGTCGACGTTCAATCTCTAAGGCGGCTTTCCGCTGATAACGGAATAGTCTTCGTATCCAAGAACAAAGGCCCTAGCTTATAGAGTTCGCTGCTTTTCCCAGGTCGGAAAAGGGCTTATACTGCTCGCATATATTCATTCAGTACCAATACAAACTACAACTACACCAAAGTAGAAGGGCCACTATATAAGCTAAAAGTAGCCTCTAGTAGTCGGCCGCGTCACAACAAGAGATAATTAGCCTTATGAATGGAATCTCCAGTAGGGGGCTCCGCCCGCCCGCCTACCAATCAAAGAGGCTGAGAGTAAGCGTAAGCTCACCCGTAAGGTAAGCTCGAGGAGCTTCCCTTCATTCGCTTCGCGGGAGCCGCACAGCACATAGCTGGAAGTCAGAGGGCCCATACTACCTGCCAACCCTTCGCTCCGAGGGACCGTAAATCGGAAAGCGCCTTCTAAACCACCCCATTCATCCAAAAGAGAAGGGGCCTATGTATTTTCATAACCCCTGCAGATTTGACCCTATCTACACCCGGCGCCAATCTCCTATCGGTCCTGCCATCACGCCGCAGAACGAGAGCTCGTGTGGAACCTTTTCTTTCTGGCGTAACAGCGGTGGAACGTAACAAAATCGCGTAACATAAGGGCCGGAAGTACGGTAAACTCGGCCAAAATATGACACTCGGAGGGCCCTTCTTCTTCACTTCAGTAAAGCCAACCTCTTTGTCGCCAGTGCTGACGCAGTGCGCACGTAGATAAGGAAAGCTAAATCCCAGTGGTGGGGGGGGGGCCGGTGCCTTTCTTTTACGGCCTAAACTCCTATTTGTCAGCCGTGGGGAACTACTGCTCGGTCGGGGGAAGGGAAAGGCGTCGGGCCTACCTATCCCGACCCGATAGGACCTCATAAAGGCAGTCACGAGAAGTTCCACCGAGCCGAAGGGCTTCTGTACGTGATCGTATTATATCACGTCGTCTCGTCCCCGCTGCATTGAAGAGTACCTATGCACTATGTTCCGGTTCACTGATAAGGAAGATAGAGTTGGGGTGGGGGTCTACGATGTGATACTGTAGTATGACGGGGGGGGATACATACTAACTATGGGTAGGAAGCAGGAACCATTATGTAAATAACTTTGGGGGGTTACAGATCTCTTATACTACCATCGATCGACAGAACGGAACGACCAGAAAAAGAAGTGAAGTTAGAAAGCCGTATGATAGATGGTAAATATCTTGTACGGTTCGGGGGGTAATCGGCGTACTCTGATCAGTGGGGGGGAATCTTTGGCTCTATCGAACATACAGGGAATTGGAGGTAGCATTCTACCGATGTTAAGTCATGGACTGGTTCCTTCAGCCCTTTTTCTATGTGTTGGTGTTCTATATGACCGACATAAGACTCGACTTGTTAGATATTACGGAGGTTTAGTGAGCACCATGCCGAATCTCTCTACCATTTTCTTCTCTTCTACTTTGGCCAATATGAGTTCACCTGGTACTAGCAGCTTTATCGGGGAATTTCTCATCTCAGTAGGAGCTTTCCAAAGAAATAGCTTAGTAGCCACATTATCAGCGCTTGGGATGATTTTAGGCGCGGCCTATTCCCTTTGGCTATATAATCGTGTGGTTTCTGGAAATTTAAAACCCGATTTCCTCCATAAATTCTCCGATTCAAATGGCAGAGAAGTTTCCATATTTATACCTTTTCTTGTTGGAGGGGCGACCGTCCGTTGAACTACCAAATAAAAAAGGGTAAACCAATGTGATCATGACATTGTAGGTGCTTGCGATGGGACGGATGCGACTTCCCTCAGTTGGTTTGGGTGGCATAGCCCGTTGCAGAAGTCTCCCCTTTTTTTGATCCATTTCTTTATTAGAGAGCCAAAGCTTTACTTTACTAAAAAAATAAGGCTCGCGGAGGGTCGTTCACGTTTTTTGGCTGAGCCCTATCTTGCTGGGTGGGACCGAGAGAAATAAAGGACGGGGGGATGCATGGTACTTCTCGACCATGTCTCCGAGGGACAGTTGAACGAGCGACTCATGAATGCTGCCGGGTCGGACGAGCCAATAACTCGAACGCGTTCGGTCTGTTTTTTGAGCAAGAATCACAGCGTTACCTTACCTTCACTATGATACGGACTCCAAGTTCTTATGGCGGAGCACGAGGAGATTTACCATCAATATGATGATGGGAATGGAAACCAGAAGCACGACCGGGGTCTTCGTGGTCCAAGATAATTAAACCATCAATAACAGTAACGTAAGCATGAGACTTTTTGGTAGTACCGGTGAACCAGATGGCCGCGGCGATAGAATCTGGGACGGAGGACTCGTAGTATCTCTCTAGATCTGGCAAAAGCGAAAGACCCCCTAACGTAATTCGAATGGGGGCTGACCGCTGAGCCCACTCTGGCCTCGCATGGCGGGCCCCCGTCCCGTGGTTGCGAGCTGGAGCTGCCATAGCTTATGGCTCGAGCAATAGTGGGCCCCAGCAGAGAGTCAGGATAACGAGCGCTCCGCCCGTCAAGCGGGCGGCAAGAGCAGCGGGCAAGTGCTTGGTAGGCCAACAGCCCAGTGAACCGGGCGGGGCACTCGACGAAAGGGGGACACATCACGCAAGTACGAGAAATTGGCCCCGCGGAGCTTTATTAAAAGAAAAGCAAGGACCACTACGGGAGGTCAAACCAAGGACCTATGGAAGTCGGGGCTCGTCCCCGGTCAATATTGGATCAAACAATAGGGGGCCGTAGCACTGACCTCTTTTTTTATTTTATTGATTCAATACAATAGGGGAAAAGATCATACAGTTCCCTACCGAGACAACAGAAACTCTCATTGCAAGCAACCTAAGCGGGCTGGGCATACCTCTTCCGTGCGTCTTTCTCGTGGCGGAAACAGAACAACAGGGAAAGACCCGGCCGACCTGCCCTTTATTTATATTCAAATTTAAGCTCGAGGGCGAGCTTTATTTAAGAGAGAATGGGGAATGAATAAATGAATAGAAAGGCTTCCGTTTCCGTTCTTGGTTGGGGGGCTTTCTTTCGGGCTCCTCTCGATCTTATTCGTAGTTGGGAAGGGGGAAGGAGTCTAAATCAATGGACATTAATGAACCATCATTGATGGACGTTGCACATGACACGATCGACTCGACGGTCCGGCGCGGAGAGAGGTTGCTTACTCTCCCTAGTAGCGAAGGAAAAGGGCAGGGCTTTTTTCGTAGTGGGCGGGTTTCATGAGATCTATGCCGGCCGTCGGAATCAAATGAAGGTCGAAGGACCATTCGATTCATTAAGGGGCATAGCGGCGCCCTCGCATGGCGCTATTCCCGAACCTAGCAGCAGACGGGCGGGCCGGGCCCGAATTCAGACCAGACTCTTCTTTGTTTGAGCTGCTCCCACGCACGCAGACCAGAAGATCTCAGTTGTCCTGGGCTGAACAGACAAGTATGTAGAGATCTTCGTGGGACCGGGGAGGGAGTCGTGATCGATCTTTTCTAGGATTCCTTATCACGCCACGCACGGAGATCCCTCCATTGATAGATAAGAGGGCTCCCCCCAGAGACTCTTAAAGGTTAGGTTACTACCTGCCTCTACGGAAGAGGTGTACTTTGTACCGCCCGGAGGTCATATAGATCGAAACCCGGATCGGATCGATAAGAACGAAAGCCTTTGGTACTTCGGTAGGGTGAGCAGCCCTTAAACCAAAAAAAAAAGGCCTCCTTCCCCGATTTCTGCATTTCATTCTCTATTCGGCCCGCCTCAAACAAAATGAGAAAAAAGGAGAGGCCTTCGCATTCCTAATCCGGTAGGGCCGGCCGGCTTTGTTTGCCCCGGCTTGGCGAATCGCATCCCCCCGCAACGACATTCTTTGTGCGCCCCGTCACCGTTCTCGCTCAGTGTTTGCAACGGCTGGGGAGGCAGTCGTAGAAGCGAAGCCTATCGCCGAGCCGACCAAAAAATACGAAATTGGGCCCCTTCTATGAAATTGGATGGAATGGTCCAGCCCACCCAAGAACGCTTATGTCATATGGGAACTCAACTCATGGCTGGAAACAATCCTTATGGTTTTTTATATCCGGTAGGAATAATAAGAATCAAAGTCCAGGTTGGTTGGTGAGCCTAGTGATAGGAGACTATCTAGCTTGGTTCGGAGAGCACTTGTTGGGTTAAAGATTTTTTTGTTGCTAAATGTTACGGCCTAAATGCTGAACTATTGACCCTACTTGTTCGGATGGGTGTTCACCCCAAAGTGTTCCCGGACTGCATGCATACATCCGTAAGTAACTTAGTGCAACATGGCAAATTTCATTGAGAGGAATCAGAAAAGAAAAGAAAAACGGGTCAACATCTTAATGTTGAGAGATTGTCTCGGGGAAGAAAGGAACTGAGAGCATTGAAAGTGACGGAGAATTTGCCCCAAGAGGCGAAGACACTCTAAGCCAATCGAACAAAGTTTGAAGAGATCTCCGGGTAGGGTCAGCTAGGATCGGAATTCTATTTGACCTTACCGAGCCGATAGGTGAAAGAGCGCAGCCAAATCTGACTCGTAGTTAGAAAAGAGAAGTGTAGAGAAAACCTTATCTCAGGTCAAGTCCATTTATGTTCAATTCACTAGTGATACACTTTCATAAGCAAGAGAAGAGAGATTTATTTTAACATAAGTCTTTCGAGATGCTGCGTAGTAAATGAAATATAGTATAGAAAGAGATTCGTCTTGTAAGAGCAGGTTGAAGCTACTTATTTTTATTCAATTTAGTAGCTAAGCGCTAAATCATTTGACAATGCCGATCTAATATGTCAATAGTTCCTAAATCAATAGGAAAGTCGCCCAAGGGTCGTAGAGTCGTTGTCGGGTTGGAGGGAGGGGCGGTAACAAGACTAAACAAATAAGGAAGGGGAAGTACTTTAAGAGAAGAGAAGAGTAAGGCCCATGCTTTTCGTCCCAAGTGGAATGCCAAAAGAAGCAAGCAAAGGGGCGTAGCCGTGACTCTCGAAAGTCGTCTTTTGTATCGCGTCAAGAGAAATGACATAGATAAGATCATTGCTTGAAGAGTTTCATTGTCGAATTGATCTCGGAATTGGATCCCATCCCAATAGTAGCAGCTGCCCAAAGGTGCTTTATGAAAGCAGCAGTGAAAGTACGATTGATTTCGTCGATCGCCGCTTCTTGCTTTTTTTTGCCTCTCTGGCTTGACTACTCTGCTTGTTTAACACAAGTGTGATTTAACCTTCACGGACTACTTGACTACCCAGCAAGCTCCGGCTCGAAAGCAACAAGCAACTCCTTGAGCTGCGCGAATGTTAGCGCTCACGTTTGATTGTATTTAGGCTTTTAGAAAGCACCGGGCTTTTTCTCGTGAAACCATAAAATTCTTCAATCGGCAAAAAGGATCGGAAGTCTGATAAGGCTTTAATTTAAGAGATGGGCGGTAAGAAAGAGTCACTCAGTAAATCGGTGGATCACACACACTTGTTAGAGACAGGGACACGCCTGACTATTAAGAAAGTATACAAGTGTTGAAAGAATGAAGTCTGGGGACAACGGGAAACGTGAGGAATGGGATCCCCAAACCCGCCCTATAAGTTCGCAAGCAAGGGACATGCCGAACACCTACCCTTACAACTAAGTCCAACGCGAGGACTTTTAATTGACGATGCGTTCCGTCGTCAGCAAGCGGTGGCCGACGACGGCCCTTTTCCCTAAATATCTTGGGAAGCGAAGAGGACAGGGTCACAACTCGTTCGGTAAGATTCTCCCGAAGGTAGGCATTTACCCAATGAGATTATGAGTCTCTCAATTATACGTGTTTTAGGGAGTTGAACGTCTTATGAGTGGCCTATGTGAATATAAGCCAGGAGCAAGGATTCCGGAAAGTGGAGCCGGCTCAGGATCCAAAGACGTTCAAATCCAGTTCCAATCTGGATATAAAAGTGAGATCTCTTTTAGTCCGGTCTTCTTTTCTCTTTTGAGTCAGGTTCTTAAGACAGGACAGGAAATCGGGTTTTCTGAAGAATCTCTCTTCCGGCCTATTAAGTAAAGTAAGTAAGTTCGAGATCTAAACTGGACCTGAGAGAGACTAGACTTCTAGTAACAGTAGGTGCGCCTTCAGTTGAGGAGAGCTGTTCACAAGCAGTGGTTATGAGTTCTTTCTTGTTTCGGTTCAGAAGAGGCTACGCACCTTCAGTTGCACTAGTGGATTGAATAACCTTTTTTTTGAGTGAGTGAGTGCCAACAAAGTGCATGTGTTGTTGGTGGAGAAAAACACGAATTTCGATAGGCTGGAAGACTGATTTATACATTTATACTATTTTATACTATAATATAAGTAGGACAAACGCCTTAAATTCAAATTGAAATGAAATTTATCCACTTATCCAAGGAATCTCTTTCTTGGGATTTGTATTTGAGAGAGAGAGCTATCTTAGGTCAGTTTCGTTAGTCATGGTTGAACTTTTATAGGTAAGAAAGTAGTCCCGTATGAAATTCATAAACCATTCATATCTGGCACTCACGGAGGTCAATCTTAAGTGTTGGAAGCTACTGCTAAGGTACTCCCCCTCATCTAGAAAGGATAGGCAATTGAGAGAGAATAGGGCGAGGGACCGCTTGGAAGAAGCACCTTTCCTGTGCTTGTCTTGTATCACGGTATACCGAAGATATGAGTCAAAATAGGTAACAGAAGGGGAGGGATTGTTTTCTTAGTGAAGGCGAGCAGCTTTCATTTTTTTTTTTAGAATGAATGGTAGGGCGAGTAGGCGGTTCGTATGATTCCTCATCCTCAGAATAAGAAGTAGGAGGATACGCAGAGCAAGAGCTCTTGAAGCCCCTGGGCGCGCCTCTTAATTCATCCATTTAGGCCCTCCCCGGAACACGTAGATCCAGGGAACCTGGCTCGGGAAGAGCTTCTTACTAGTAGGGGCGGAGCACAGTAAGAGAGCCCAATCTCTGAAATAGAGCTTAGTCTCTCCATAGTAGTATACTAGTAGAAGGCGTAGGTTATGACTTGATCCAATAGAGTCAGAACACCTTTCTATCTAAAAGAAATGTTGCTCGATGAAACGATCCAGATTCCACACTATGCTGTGGGCTGGGGAGAGAGCTGCTCCGCGAAGCTGGGCGTTCAGTCTTCTTATGGTTAGAAAGAAAATAAGTGATGGACAACCTTAGTCTATGCTCGTGAGCCGTCAAGTACCAGTCTCGCAACTGGCGCAAAAGGATCGGTACTTCACTTGCTGATCGTTCGCGAGTTGAACTCGCTCTCTTGCCACGCCTTTCACTCACTCGCTCACGTCGGACGTGATCACTCTTTTTGTTTGGAGGATCATTCGTTCTTCACTCTCTTGCTCCGCAGGGCAGGGAGCGCAGCAAGGTAGGTGCATATTATCATATAGAAACAAGCGAAGCGTAGCGATTCGTACTACCGTCAAAGTTTCGCTAACCGGCAGGCAATAGAGCCCGCCGATAGGCGCAAGCAAGCGTAGCGAATCACATAGATAAGCCCCTACCTGCCAGCTCGCGGATAGATAGGGCGAGCGAAGCGCGAAGGGGATGGATGTCTGAGCGGTTGAAAGAGTCGGTCTTGAAAACCGAAGTATTTTTAGGGATACCGGGGGTTCGAATCCCTCTCCATCCGCGAAGTCATCAGTTCTCTCTTGCGTTATCTATAGATAAGAACGAATCGGATCGACTCGACTGATATGATAGATGGAATGGGGAGCTTGTCTTATGATTTAGTTAGAAGTCTCCCTTTCGTTATCTTCTGCTCCCCTTGGGGGGTTGGAGAGGGGGATTTGCTCTTCTAACTGAACACGTTATTAAAGATGAAAAGGAACGAAGTAGCTCAGTTCTTACGCTTTGAAGATTCGATAGGTAGAGTAAAGCATAACGCTAGCCTTCCGTGATCCCAGTCGCATTCGATCTTTCATAAAATCGTAAGGACTCCACTAAGCCCAGGCTATGATCACTTCACACCAAGCCGGCAGCTCGAGGGATAGGGTACGGGTCTTTCTAATGAATTTACATAAATAAGAGAGAGAATAGCTAAGCCTTCTGATGAGCCAAGATCAAAAACTAGAAAGGGCATTTTGGTAGTAAAGAGAGAGCCCCGATCAGTAGATAGAGATGGCCTTTACTTTAGCAAGAGGCGTGACCGATAGTCCAAGGCACGGAGTTGCTCGTATAAGGGTTTACGACAGACCTCTAAGAGTAGTGGGTTGTAAACAGATTCGAAAGAGTCTGGGTCTTTGAGACTGACCTTGTCAGGAGAGGGGCGAAGCAGCTCGACCATAGGGGGAGGGGTGGTCACTCGTATAAGTCACAGCCCTCCCTTGGGTCGCCTTCTAAGATCAAAAGCTGGAGAATCCTATGTAGTTCGTTCCCTTACGGCTGAGACTCTGGAATTCAAAACCCTCGCCTGTTGGCTTTCGCTCCCGGCTTCCCTATCGGAAATAGTATTCCAACTCGTTTTCGTACGAACGTGATTTAGTTGCCCAAGCCCTCTTTCTGCTACGAAAAAAAGGCACCCTCTTAAAGGAAAGTCAGTCGAGACCCACCTCTGGACTATAGATTTACCACCATTAAACCGTGACAACTGAATTGGGCGACTCGAAACCTGTCTCCAACCCTCATTAAACATTATCCGTCTTTCTATCACTAGTAGGTCCTGGCGAACCCGCTTTTGAAATAGCTCGACCGATAGGGAAAGGGTTACATCCGCGAGAGGGTAAGCGTGTAGGGGGGAAATCACGAAGACGGGCCACACATACTTGGCTTTACGCGATAGGGCACTTTTTTAAGACTTTCACCTTTTGAAGCTCACTTGACAGAGGGGTAGCAGGGGCTTTGGAATCACGCTCTAAAGATAAGGTAATAGTTCCATACAAGGAGCGATAGATAGCTCGACTAGAAGGAAAGGATCTTTGGAATTTCATAATGGATACGAATCAGGTCTTCTTCCCCTCTTATCTTATAAGTAGCTATCCTTATGATGAGCCAAGGAATAGAATGGATCGGTAGGAATGATCAGTTGAAAATGACGCATAAGATAAGTCAAGTTCACCGGCTTTCAAGCCTCTTTGCATGATTCCATGTAACTGATTCGTACGAGGCCTCAAACAGGGGAAAAAGATCTTCGTATATATGTCACTGAAACAATCTGTTCTGTCTCTGTTTTATTTTCGGATTCCGAAGATGAGCCGGTCGACGCAGGGGGACCCAACCTCAGATAAAGATGTCTCCGACGCGACTTTCTCGGCAAGAACAACTTTTTCTATTGTGATTTTTTTGGCAAGAGACAAAAGAGAGATTTTATATCAGTCAAAAGCGGATACCGCCCCCCATGCTCCCACGGTCCGCTTACCGAGGTGCGGAGCGGGCCGGGGCCAGAGCAAGTCACGTTGGGGTATAGAGCCGTAAGCACGATGGGGGGTTTCAGAGGACGTGCTCGTACGGTTCATAGAAGGGTATGATAGTTGATTGTTGGGAACTTTCACTCCTCTATATTCGAAATATGCCTTTCTAGGAGCATTACGATCTGCAGCTCAAATGGTCTCTTATGAAGTCTCTATTGGTCTTATTCTTATTGTGCGCCTTGTGAGCGCGTTTGGATCCGCGAAGGCAATCGCTCGGATGTTCCCCTAACCCAACCCGGGAACGAACCGGAGGGAACCGCAGCATGGGGAATGTCCGCGTCTCGTCGCAAGGCGTGTTTTGAGTTGTGGGTCATAGGGCGGGCAGCTTTTTCTGATCAAGGGCCGGGGCACAAGGGTCCTGGTACTATCCAGGTGCGAAGAACCCCGGAGGTGACTGCAATGAGCAGAAATCTCACTCACCGGCCTAAACGACGAGCAAACACTCGAACGTGAGAGCAAGGGATCGCCCAACGAATGGACGAACTCCAAGGAGGGAGGCAAAAACCATGCTTTCAGAGAAGTGGCGGTCCGAATCTTATCTGCGAGAATAACTGACTAAGCCGTGCCATAAGGCCCATTCTCCAACTCCAAACGGAACGGGGCCAAGCCTTTAGGTTGTTTAAGGAGGTTGGGTGACAGATCGGCCATAGGAGTACTCCGGGGTATAAACCAGGGCAACAAATGTCGAGCATACGACGATGCCGCCCGTTTTCATTTCATGGAAGTCCCCGGCAGAGGAAAGGGCTGTAGGTGATGGCACGCTTTGCTTCTTATCTGGAGAGGGGCGCTGAAATCGTTCGGGTCGTGCGTGGCAGCTAGTATAGATTCAGGCGGGCGGCCGCGGGACCTATTCTCTTAACTGGAGAGGTGGCAAGGCTGAATAGGAAAGGGGCCGACTGATGAGTGCCTTTTTTTTTTTAGCCTTTTTCTTTTTTATATTTTTTATAAAGGCTCTCATGTGAAGCTAACATGGCTGGCTACATACAAGTATAGCCAAATCAAGATGAGACGGGACGGACGGTCAGAGGCCGCCGCGGGACTACCATAGGAAAGCAAAGCCCGCCCCCGCTAGCTAACATAGAAAGATATTCCCAGATAACAGTAGTCTGTCTCTATGTGAATCTCTTCCCGACCAGGCCAGGCCGAATCGGGCCACCACGTCGGGATGGGAATGGCTCAGCCCACATGCATTATTTGATGAAAGCACTCCAGTCGCCTCCTCGAAGTGGCTTGTCAACCACGTTTTCCCTCCCTAAAAAGAATGTTCCAAATGCCCTTCCTTGGGCAAGACAGCAATGAGTAGTTCGCTCCAGGACTCCATTCCCTCGAGAGCAGGATGCCGACCGAGATGGAGCTGGGAGCCAACCTAGACTTTCCTGGGGCTTGCCCCAACACCTAAAGAAAAGGTGGGCGCCGAAAAGTACGCAGCCCAGCCTCTTCAAGAAAGCTTTGCTTGGTAGGCGCTGCCTACTCACTCAGACAATGCTCTGAACACGAAAGTGTGCAGTTCCGCCCCCTTCTCCCGAGTCACAGGTAGCGCCTAGGAAAGCACGGACGAGCCACATGCAGGGAAACTTGCACGTGTGGTTCTGGCCGGGGACTCCGGTATACTGTACTAATATGTGTGGGTCCCCGTAATTCGAGTGAGATTGTCATGGCGCAAAAGCAGATATGGTCTGGTATTCCCTTGTTCCCTGTATTGGTTATGTTCTTCATTTCTTGTCTAGCAGAAACTAATCGAGCTCCGTTTGATCTCCCAGAAGCGGAAGCTGAATCAGTTGCAGGCTATAATGTAGAATATGCGCGGGATGCGATCCTTAATAGTCCACTGTTGGCGGAAGCCAATGTCCCGGGGTCCCGGGGACTCATTCTGACTGAAACAAGGGGTGGGTCTTTACCAATTTCTAAAATATTCGATTTTAGGGAAGCCAAAAAGAGCGCCTAGCGCGAGCTTTATTGAAAGAGGCCCCGTCACTATAGATGGGGCGCCCCTTATTTTATTGAAAACTCAAGGAAAGCTTTTATATGTATTCTTGCGCTCAAGCATGCGATTCGAAGAAAGCAACAAGCGAGAAAAGCCCTTTCTATTCTTGCTTGTTTAGTAAAGTAACGCTTTTCATTTTGTTAGGAGTAGGTGCTATCTGGGGCAGGGCACTCCTCATTCTTCATTCGAAACTAATGAATGTCCGGTCGGGGGTTTCTGCCTTATTATCAAAAAGGGAGTTGGGTAAAGCAAACTCCCTCCTTGGACGAGCACGAGGCTTAGTCAAGTAGAACCGGGTTGCGCTGCTTTATGCTCCGATCGAAAACAAATCAATGGGGCCATGCCGGTACGACTGAATATGCGTTAGAAAGGTCAATCCCTCCCCTACGACACCAAAAAAAACCGGGCCGAACTTCTAACAAGCCCGCCCGCTTACATAGAACAATATCGTGGCAACGTAGACCTAAGTGGTATCATATTGGATCCTTGGGAACCATCACAAGGACGGCCGGCCTATATTTGAACGAGAATGCCGTGTCGTCCAGCGGAGCCTAGAAGAAGGTGACTCGCGCAGACAGCTGACTCTTTTTCAATAGAAAGGAATAGCCAAACCAAGTCAGCTGTCTGGTCAATCTCAGAGATCTTATCGGCCGGCAAACTGGAGATGGACGACCACGATCCCGACCTTACCAGCACCAGAGGTGTACTAATCAATGAACCCCCGAAACCTACTTTTCTGACAAAATCAACCAAGCGTCACGACATGTTGTTGATATTGATTGAGTTTGAGGGACTTTCGCTGACTGAATTCATCCATAAACCCAGACCCCCGTAACCTTCGTAACCAAAGCGTCACGACAACATTCAAAGGCACCTTTTGGATTCAAAAGTAGGGGGGCGGAGGAGCACGTAGGAATGCCGACCACTACTTAAGCCACTTGTGGCTGAGAGAAAGCGAGCCGTCGTATAGGTTGTTCGGAGCGTCGAAGAAGCGAGCCCCTATCAGAGAAAGCCATTGCGCGCTAGCCTAGCTAGCTAGCCTTTTTCAGCTCAGCTGGCTATTATGTTAGTTGTAGCCCGCCTTCCCTCCTTCTCTCATTTCGGAAAGATTTTGCTTTCTTATGATGACCTGGTCGAGGGAGTACGATACATCGGTGTAAAAGATTGAGTGGGACCTGTGAGGTTGGTCACGGGGCAGCTGACCGAAAGGAAAGCGGGTAGGCAATTCCTATTTCATGATTTTTCTTTTTTTTCCGGTATTCCGCTCCACGAGCAGAGCGAATGAACCCAGTGGGCTGTGGTGATGTTAGAATTTGCACCTATTTGTATCTATTTAGTGATCAGTCTGCTAGTTTCTTTGATCTTACTCGGTCTTCCTTTTCTATTTGCTTCCCCTAGTTCGACCTATCCAGAAAAATTGTCGGCCTACGAATGTGGTTTCGACCCTTTCGGTGATGCCAGAAGTCGTTTCGATATACGATTTTATCTTGTTTCCATTTTATTTATTATCTTTGATCTGGAAGTAACCTTTTTCTTTCCTTGGGCAGTCTCTCTCAACAAGATTGATCTGTTTGGATTTTGGTCCATGATGGCCTTTTTATTGATTTTGACGATTGGATTTCTCTATGAATGGAAAAGGGGTGCTTTGGATTGGGAGTAATCACTAGTGATAGGGCATAAGGGGAGAGGACAAGGTCAAGAGCGATGCCTACTTTGTTTTTTCAATCTAGAATGGATACTACTATCCGTATCGAGCTGCTTTACACCCAGAACCATGCCGATTGTTTTTTCATTTTATTTGGTATTATTTTAATAATCTTTTTACTGAAAAATCAAAATTTCAGAAAGGAAACATGGTTGGCACGGTGCCTCCACTTCACGCGGGCCAGGGCCCGCCCAGTCTGGTGCTCCGGAGGACGATGACCCAGAAAAGGTGCGTCTTCGGAAAGACATTCGTAAGGCTCTGGAGAAGCTTCTAAAATTGTTTGCGCTATTGTAGTGGCATGGGGTTCTGTGGTAAGTACGGGGCAGAACTCATTTCTTGGGAGCCCCAAGATGAGTTTTCCTATAATATCCGCAAATCGCAAATGCGGATCCGCTTTTTACGGAAATATATGTCTAACGAGGCGTGGAACTCTGCTGACATGAACGCTCACTGGATCCATGACGTAATACGCCGGGATCCCCCATCATCTACATGACTTTTTATACCATCGTCTGGTTTTTGGTGATGGCCTTTTTTATCTTATTCGTATTCTAATCTTCACTTCAGTCTTCTCTGAATTGGAAGAAAAAGAAGTGAGTGAAACGGGAAAAAAAGATGATGAGAAATCCCCCCGGACGTACTCATGGGCAGCGTGAGGAACCGGGTAACCAAAGTCACGATCAGAAAGGTTGACATCCAGACCATGTTTCTGGAAAGCGCTGGTTCGAGCCCAGTTCGTGACAAGGCCTTTTTGGTCATATAGAAGGATAGACGCCCCTCCTTTCTCGTTAGACAGATGACTCCCCTATTTTTTAGCTGGTAAATACGGGATAGGATCGACTCTGGCAGCTGAACTTCTTTGTCTATTTATCTATGGCTCTTGTGCTAGTGCCCATCAATCTCATTCAATCCACCAATCAACGTGTGGTAGCTCCGCCATCTGCAGCGAAGGAAGGATAAGAGCGAACGATTCTTATTCTACTTACAGCCCCTCTATCGAAGCAGAACAAGTAGAAAACGGATGCCCCAGTTTTTGGGGATTCTATTTCGATCCAAACCCGACAACCCACATCTACATTTATATACGAAATTAGAAAGACCCCTCTTTTAGTTTCGTTTTGGCAGACTGAATACCAATCTCGCGTGGGTAAGAAGAAAGCGGTGAAACTAGGCGCTTCATTCAAAAAGGCGCAGAACGGTGCAGGAGTTCCTGGAGCTGGAGGCAGGGACAGCAGAAGGGTGAGATTCTTTCTGAAGCTAGGATGGAGAGGCGGGAGGTGGGAATCGAGCATTACTGGCGGCGAGATCGGAGTAGCACCTGGTTGGGGTAAGGAGATCAATAGCTATGTGCTATGGAAGCGGGGAGGAACTTCTTTTCTAATAGTTGTTTTGTAGATTAGTAGTTTAGATTAGTTGGCCTGCTGAAGACAGACCGAATAGAAAAACAGATGGTTTGATAGTTGCACATTCGCTTAGTGACTGATCCAGTGCCGGGAAGGAGAACCCGATACTAAGGCTCAAGCACTACCTAAGGGTAGGCAACGAAACAAACAGGAGCTTGAAACTCCACTACTAGAGAGTGTTTCCTATAACCAACCTACCTTATTCCTGTAACCAAACCTACTACTTTACACTAGTACTTTTTCTAGTACCAGCACGGGGAGAACCTATACCTCAAACTAGTTCCTATCCCTCTTTGCTTGAAAGACTACTGATTTTGCTAAAGAACTAGCTTGCCCCTGACTAAAGGCTGGGAGATTATCTAGCTATTTAGACTAAGGGGAGAGCTGGTCTTTCTGTTAGAAAGGGTAAACATAGTAGATACCTTTTCCACGTTAGGAAATTTGGAAGAGTAGTACCGATAGCCTTAGTACGAGTTGGACCTTTCTTATTCTTAGTCCTCTTATGACTCTTATACAAGCTAGCTCTCTTATGCGCTTGCCTCGGCTCGGATTACTGGTAATGTTCTTTAGGCCCTTCTTACTCTGCACTGTCAGATCAAGGGAAGGAATGAGAAGAATAGCCTTTTCCAACTCACTCTTATCCTATTAGTAGAACTGCTAGTCTTCTAAGCCTGTTAGTTATTATGCTAGGTAAAAAGGGGAGCTGGAGAAAGACCAGTTTTTAACTACTGTTAGCATGTTAGCTCGCTAGTAGTACTGATAGAATAGATTAGGGACTTCTTAAATTAGGAAACTCTAAAGTTGGAAGAGCCAAAAAGAAAGAGCCATTCGATGCCAGAACCGGATGTCCTTATGCAATTGGATAGACTGGAAGAGATTATCCTTTTACAAACAAGAGATGCTTGAACTTCAACTAATTCCTCAGCTGCCCTAACCTTTTCTGTCTGTGCTAAGAAACGAAACTCACGCCCTAGCTGCCTTTTACCTAGCGCCTCGCTGAGACTGCTTCACGAGACTGCTAAAAACTAACTTGACTTGCCCCAGCTTGACGACTCCTTTGATTTGCTTACTAAGCCCTAGCTTACTAGAAAGAAAATGGATTTCAATTGCGGCTTGAAAAAAAAAGAATAGAAAAAGAGACCACGAAAGGGCGCCATCTTCGAGACCACGGCTGAATCTTTGTTTAAAAAGGGCCTACAACTTTGACTTTTCTTCTCTTCCTTCTCGTGCTTTTTCTTTTCTAACTATCAAAGAGAATGTGAAAAGGGAGTTCGGGGGTACTAAACAAGAGACAGACTCTCCAAAGCACAAGCCGAAGGCATCTTTTCTATGGAAAGCAAACACAGGCATCTCAGGCTTGCCCATGCTTACCAGACCGTCACTTACTAAGGCAAGACTTCTTACTCAGCCTAAGGGTAAGGGTTCTCCTAAGACAGAATGCTTTGCTTACTCCCCGGAGAAGAAAGAAAGAGATATTCATTAAACAGATCAGATGAACGACCAAAGTACGATCGACTGAAAGGAGAGGAACGTAGTACCTTTCGCTTTGTAGACTACGCTCTTACCCATAGGTCGAGCCTGGAAAACTGAAACTGGTTTGAAATCCTGCTCTGGTTCTTGCACTTGACTTTTTGTTGGGTTCGTAGTCAAAGGCAGGAAGAACAGACAGAAGAGAAGAAGCTAATGGTACACTTTTTCGTTGGTCGCCTCTTTCAGAGCCTTCAGCTTCGGCAACTAATAACCATAGTTAGTGGCTTCTGGTCTATAGTCACTGATCTCGAGTATGCCCTCCGCCTCTCCTCTTTTTCTTGGGTCTATCACCTCCGCTCACTAATCTCTGTCTCTTTCGTGTCTGTCTTCCGGTTGATGATGAACTTGCTGTCTTCTTAGTCGTAGGTGTAGGTGCTCTTCTCTTATTCGTATGATAAGTATATGTAAGAGTGACTTGAAGACGCAGGCTTTTTCTTTTAGGTCTTCTTTCAAATCCTGCCCGGCTTATTTTCGCTAGGCATAATAGTAACCACCTCCCTACTCACCGAAACTGCGAAGGGACGGTACGTACACAAAATGGCGGCTTACCGCAAGTCCCTTCGGTCTATCTTTAGCTCTGGTGGGCGTGGTTCTGTAGTTCTTCTGGCCTTTCTTCATGTCGTAGCCTTAGCTTATCGATGGGTCTTGCATTAGATACATATAGCATTTTCTTTGACTCATGCCTTGGGGAGTCACTAAGTCTTCGCTACATGCCTCTAAGCTGGGAAAGGTAAAGAGACTCAAGTTCCAAAAGAAAGTAAGGGTGAGTTTACGAACACGACTTCCCTCTCTTAAGCATATCGCTATTAGGACAGCGCTGGGATGAAGGCAGCGGTATCGGATGATTCTCCACTCTACTTTACTTCCCTATCTTGACTTGGAAAGGTAGGAGGTCTCTCTCCCAAACTCTAAAGAGTTTGCGATTTCAACCATAAATGATCAATGGTTAGCAAGAAAGCATGAAAAACAACTAAGCTCCATTCGTACCTGGCTTTATATAAATGACTACTTATAAATTGATAGATCAGAATAGCTATTTTAAATAAATAAAAGGACTAGCTCTACTGACTTTACTGAACTTTTTCCAAGAGCTGGAACTCAGGCTTCTCTCTCTGATCCGCTAGCTTAGCCTACGTAAAGGAAGGTACGAAGTCTTCCCCACCCTAAACTAAAAGAGTGAAGGGAGTACGGAACCGTCAGCCCATCCTAAAAGGATGGATTATCTTATATCTACATAAGTCCTATACTCTATAGCGACTTGGGCACTGACCTCACGAGTCTAACTTGACTTGCTAAGCGAAGCTAGAAGGACTTAGGTGAAGCCCGAAGTCGACGCTTTGATCTAGGAGTGTGCGTTCCCGATAGTACTAGCCG